TAGTGTAAGATAGAAATATGTCTATCTAATCTTAACAAAATGAATGAATCAATGAATGAAAGTGTAAGAAATGAAGTTTAATTCCCCTTTCTGGTCTGCCCGACCAATCATTCCAAAAAGGTCCTATACCTCGTATTATTTCTATTCTACCTATCCTATTTAGTTTATTATTTTATTTATTTTTTTAATATTCAATATTTCATATAAATATCGTTTTAATAATATCGATTTATAATTAATATCTATTTATTCTTAGATTTCTTTTTTTATTTATTTTATTCTTTGATAGAATTCTATTTCTAATTCATTAAAAATATTTAATAATATTTAAATATTATATTTAAAATGAATACGTTTCAATAGAATCTATTTAATGAAAATAATATTAAAAAAAAAATGGAAGGGTGATTAGAATGAATGATTCATAAATACGAATCAAAAGATTCTATGAAATCCTGAAAGAGAGAAAGATCTTTCAGATTTAATCATACCTTTAATCATACCACATTATATTGACAATTTCAAAAAACTGTTCATACTATATTCATAGTATGATGACGATCGGGCAAGTATGCCCCCATCGTCTAGTGGTTCAGGACATCTCTCTTTCAAGGAGGCAGCGGGGATTCGAATTCCCCTGGGGGTAGGGTATTACGAAAGGAAGTTGATCATGGATTATCAATAAGCCTGGAATTTATTCTTCCCGGGTCGATGCCCGAGCGGTTAATGGGGGCGGACTGTAAATTCGTTGACAATATGTCTACGCTGGTTCAAATCCAGCTCGGCCCAATAATTCGCCGATCCACCACGAAATGATAGAACCCATTTGTTGTTCCCCAGAAATGCCTGATCGGAATACGGAAGAATAAAAAAAAAACTACAATTTTCTGATATATTTTACTGCTGTTCATTTGCTCTCTTTATTTTATCTCACAAATTCTGATCTTGCTTGCTAATGATATAGATTCATACTAGATTCATATAACGATCTGAAACTATAAAGTCTAAGGAAAAGAATCAAATAAAGAATAAATATAAATAAAAAAACTCTTTTTTTTTTTTATTGAAAGATTTATTTGATTCTTAATCAAATTATAAAAAATAAAAGGATTATTAACAATCCCTGAGACGCTCCCGCTAAAGTGCATATCCGTGTGGATATCCAATATATCACTCGCGTTTCTGTTACAATATGACTTATTCTAATCTAAATATCGAAAATCTAAATAAAATATATAAAAAATAAAGGGTTTGAATGAAATCATAAGAATATGTATGATGTACACTTTATTTTATTTCCTTGGGATTGTAGTTCAATTGGTCAGAGCACCGCCCTGTCAAGGCGGAAGCTGCGGGTTCGAGCCCCGTCAGTCCCGACGGATCCAAATCCAATTCCAATAAAAAAATACATCTGCATTTGCTGTGAAAAGGAGAACACATAGCAGAATTTCATTCCCAAGTGGGATACCCTCTATCTCTTATTTTATTTATTTATTAGTTTCTATTTATTTATTAGTTTCACATTTCTCATCAAAGAAATATGGAAATTCCCATTTATTCAACTAGTCCCGATTGATAGGAGAAAGACATATGTAGATTAGTACAATTATTGGTAGAATCATATTCAGGATTCCAAGAGATACCGTATGGAGTCTGGCTTTTTCGATTATTCCCGATCTGTGTAATAGGGTACTATACGTTTCCAGGAGTCTATACACAAATGGAATTTGTACGATACAAAAAAAATTTAACATAGTAACTTTGATATAATACTTTTAAGATGAAAAGTATATCCCTTTAGGGCTCCGATTTTTTGTAACCTCAATTACTAATTTCAATTATTAATGTGAATTTGAAACAATTTATCTCATTCAAATTTCACACTGAATTTTTGATATATGCATCCCATAATTAATCCAAGGAAAAAGGATCCCCTTTCTATTAGAAAGGGCTATCTCTCTTTGTGAGGGAATGAATAATCTTTTTTAAGTTTAAGGTTCTTGCCGAAGAAAGAACAAACTTTTTAATGAATTTGATGAAATACTCGATTTTTTTATATCCGGACTCTCCTTATTATACTCCTTCTTTGTTTTCCAAAGAAGATTAGATCATTAAAAAGGGGGGGTTAGAACTAAACTTCTTCCTTTTTTGCATTTCGCTTCTATTGGTTATTTTATTGGGATTTTTTATAACCAATGTAAGAATGTAAGTAAGTATAAAGGCGGTCATATGATATTTCATCAGATGATTGTACAAAGGGGGCGTAGCTTATAGAAAAGAAAGAATGATAAAGAAAGTAAAGAAATTATTGATCGGATCAGGAATAAAAATTGGAATTCGGTATGTATAAAAGATCTTCCTATGTTATACTATTTAATTCTCGACGATGAATCAATTTTATAGTTCAGATATTGTTATTCATGATATTCCTCCGATTTGATATCATCGAGATGTAATTCATCCCATTGAATATTGAATTTACAGCCGAAAGATTTATCAGCTCTATGGGATTAAATCCCGAGTTATTGCGAATTAACTAAAAATGAAACGATTAGATTATGGAAGTAAATATTCTCGCATTTATTGCTACTGCACTGTTCATTCTAGTTCCTACTGCTTTTTTACTTATAATATACGTAAAAACAGTCAGCCAAAATGATTCATTTGAATGAAACTTGACTGTTTAGTTCTTCTCAATGCTTGAAAAGAAAAAAGAAAATGAAAAGTATTCAAATTTAGTGTCTTAAATGAAATAAGCGGACTAGAATCATCAGTATTCTATGAGATTCGATAGTATGGTAGAAAGAAATATATAAATCTTTCTACCATATTTATTATTGTTATTGTAGTATATAAAGTCGTACTGTATAAAGATAGAGGTTTAATATAGATCAATCTACAATATGTATCTTCATAGATATCAATTACATATAGATATCAATTACATATATGTAATGTATTTACATAACGTACCAATTCGATTTCTTTGCTTCACCTATTTAATTTGTGTTGATTCCAATCATCAATATGAAAAAATCGAAGGGCAATTCTTACTCTTACGATTCGAATTCCTAGAATTTCTGATTCTATTCAATATGAATCCCGATATCCATTGAAAGAATCAAATCGATGAAGGAAAAAAAGAGTATAGGCCTTTAATTTTAATAATTATTAAAATTAATAACAAGAAAATCACATAATCTTTTTTTAGTATTCCGAAGAAGTAATTGATTGAGCAGTTGACAGATGATCCAGTGGTTCAGTTCCATGGGAATCTCTTTGGATTTCGAAAAGGATTAGTAAAGCCCACTGATTTTTAACGTTTGAACCATGATATGAAATGAGTTCGATAAAGCAAGCATAACATAAATAAAATGTCTAAAAGAATAAAAAAAGCAGGAACGCGCAATATGTGACTTGCCCAAGGCAATATCTTATTATGTGTAGTATATCGTTGGACAACCACTATGTCTATGTTGTTTCCTATAGGAAGTCTGTATATACTTAATAACATAACTATTTTTTTTTATCTTTGAACAGTAAAAAAAAAAAAAAAGAGGGGGAAACCAAAAACAAATAAAAAAGTAAAATAAAAAGGACTTTGCAGAACGATCTATAAAACAATTGATATGGTTTGAGTTTGATTCTTCAACTCAATTAGTAGTACTTCTAGAGTCCACTTCTACCCCATACTACGAGTGAAAGAGAAAATGTAAAGACTACCATTAAAGCAGCCCAAGCGAGACTTACTATATCCATGTGAATTATATCCCCTATCTCTATAAATATGAAGGAATTATTCCATTATTGTTCACTAATCATTATTATGTTCATTAATAATAGTGGAATCCCTGGCGAAGAGTCAAAAGGGGATTCTAACCCAACACCGTTGATGAAACAATCCAATAAACTCACAATTAGAACAGTTTCTTATATGATTTCTAGTAGAATCGGGAAACATTAAGCACAAGCAAAATACGTAGATACACCCCTGGAAGTTTCAAGGGAATGGTACTAACATGTAGTAATAATAAGACCTAGTCTTTTTTTTGTTGACCTTCATTTCATTACATTAAGTCAAAAGTATCAAAATATAGAGTCAAGATAGATCACTATCTATCACATACCCCTAATTTTGCATTTTAGCTAATCCTTACGTTACGTCTCCTGCTTGTCTATGTTAAACAATCAGGAAATAGTCTATTACATTAAAGACAATTATCTCTTCAATCAATATTAAATTGATTGCAGGAGCACACATAGAATTTCATGAGTTCGTATACGAATAAAGTATCTTTCGACCTTTCCGCAACTAATAATTAAATTCCTCGTTCGTCTATCCAAATTAATTGAAGACCCAGTTAATAAACACTACATTAATAACAGCTGTCATATCAAGATTTAACGATTCTTTTTCATTCAAAACAAAATTAACTAATATAATCTTTTCCGTGAATTGAAGCCTAGACGCAAGGATTTACAGCATTTTCATTTTAGAGAACAGAACCGCCAGATGCTTATAGCATCAAGCAAGTATCAAGAGTCCTCTCCCCCGCTTACTTCTGCTGGAAAAAAATTTGTCAAGTTATCTTAGCAAAACAGAATAAGGTATTCTTTTTTTTTTGTTGATCAGGCGACACCCAGATTTGAACTGGGGAAAAAGGATTTGCAGTCCCCCGCCTTACCGCTCGGCCATGTCGCCAAAACGATACAAAAAATATATGAAAATATTTCATTTTTTATTTTTTGGGGGGGGTTATTCATTTTTGTACTTGTATCGTGAATCCTGTTTTTTTTTCTTTAATCTATTTCCTAAAAGAAATCCTTACCTTTCTCTTTTGATTGGATACATTTCTTTGATTGATTGTATAATATCTTAAAACAAACACACTATTTAAAAACACTCCTTCCCTTTTCTATTGAAAAATCAATTGTGGATTTTCAATCACAAAACAAAAATTCAGGACAAATTGGAACCATTAACTATTGACTGTGAATTT